ATCCTGACCCAATATATATAGAGCAAGTTACTTTCATACGTTATTCCCAACAATCGGACTTTCGTCGAGACATAATAAAAGGATCGATGCGAGCACAAAGACGTAAAATAACTATTTTTGAACTGTTTCAAGCAAATGCGCATTCTCCTTTTTTTTTGGACAGACTAAATAAATCTCTTTTTTTTTTTTTTTCTTTTGATATTGATATTTATGAACTGATGAAAACATTGTTTATAAATTGTAGGTGTAAAAACACAGAATTTAAAATTTCGAATTCTACTTATCTAGAGAAAAAAACAAAAGAAAGTAAGAAAAAAGAAGAGTCCAAAAGAAAAGATAACAAAAGAGAGGACAAAGCACGAATAAAAATAGCTGAAACTTGGGATAGGGTTTTTCTTGCTCAAGTACTAAGAGGCTGTGTTTTAGTAACCCAATCGAATCTTCGAAAATATATTATATTACCCTCATTAATAATAACTAAAAATATCATTCGTATATTATTTTTTCAAACTCCCGAATGGTCCGACGATTTAAAGGATTGGAGTAGAGAAATGCATGTTAAATGCACCTATAATGGAGTTCAATTATCAGAAAAAGAATTTCCGAAAAATTGGTTAACAAGTGGGATTCAAATAAAGATCCTATTTCCTTTTCGTTTAAAACCTTGGCACAGATCGAAGGTAAAATTCCCGCATAAAAGTAAAAAAAAAACGAAAGTAGATCAAAAGGATTTTTGTTTTTTAACAATTTGGGGAATGGAAGCGGAACTTCCTTTTGGTTCTCCCCGAAAACGGCTTTCACTTTTTAAACCCATCTTTAAAAAACTTGAAAAAAAAATTATAAAGATAAAAAAAAAGGGTTTTCGAGTTATAACAATTTTAGAAGAAAGAAGAAAATTATTTCAAAATTTATCAAAAGAAAAAAAACACTGGGTCAAAAAAAACATTTTTTTTCGACAAGAAAAAAAAAAGAAATTTTCAAAATCAAAAAGAAATCAAAAATTTTTATCGGAATTTAGAGAAGTAGATCAATTAAATGAAAGTAAAAAAGAAAAAGATTCGATACTCAATAACAATAATTGGACGGTTTCTAAATTGTCCACCCCAATTGGACCTAGTACAAATTATTCACTGATAGAAAAAAAAATGCAAGATCTTTCTGCTAGAAGAAAGATAATTCTAAATCAAATAGAAAAAATTACAAAAGAAAAGAAAAAAAAATTTAGAACCTCACAAGTAAATATTAGTCCTAACAAAATAAAAAAAAGTTCTAATGCTAAAAAATTCAAATCATCAAACAATATTTCACACATATTACAAAAAAAAAATGCTCGATTAGTGCGTAAATTTTACTTTTTTATAAAAATTTTGATTGAAAATATATACTTAGATATCTTTTTAGGGATCATTAATATTCCAAGGCTCAATGCACAGCTTTTTCTTGAATCAATAAAAAAAATTATTACTAAATACATTTCCAATAATGAATCAAATCACAAAAAAATTGATAAACCAAATAAAAAAAAATTGCACTTTATTTCGATTCTAAAAAAGTCAAGAGATATTGCTGTTATTAATAATAATTCACAGATTTTTTGTGACATATCTTTCGTATCACAAGCGTATGTATTTTACAAATTATCACAAACCCAAATTCTTAATTTATATAAGTTAAGATTGATCTTTCAATACCATAACCTTTTTCTTAAGAACGAAATAAAAGATTATTTTAGAGCCCAAGGATTTTTTAATTCTGAATTAAAAGAAAAAAATTTTCGAAAGTCTTTTTCTTTAATCAATCAATGGAAAAACTGGTTAAGAAGTCATTATCAATATAAATACGATTTATCTCAGCATAGATGGTCTAGATTAATACCAGAAAACTGTCGAAATAGAATTTTTCAACACCATATGGTTGAAAATACAAAATTAAACAAATGGAATTTACATGAACAAGACCAATTAATTCATTATGAAAAAAAAAATGATTTTGAGGTAGACTTTTTTGCGAATCAAAAGGATAATTTTAAAAAACACTCTAGATATAGTCTTTTATCATATAAATCTCTTAATTATGAAAAAAAGACAGACTTCTTTATTTCCGAATCACCAACTAATAAAGAAGAGATTCTTTCTAATTCCAACACAAATAAAAGAAAATTTTTTGACATCTTAGAAAGTATTCCTATCAATAATTATCTAGCGGAAGATGATATTATCAATATAGAGAAAAGCCCAGATAGAAAATATTTTGATTGGCGAATTCTAAATTTTTCTCTTAGAAAGAGGGTCGATAGTGAGTCCTGGATCGATACCGGAAGCAAAGATAAAAAAAAGACTAAGACTCCAACTAATAAATATCAAATAATTGATAAAAGTGATAAGAAAAATATATCTTTTCTTCCAATTTACCAAGATCAAGAAATAAATTTATACAAACAAAACCCTCTTTTTTTTGATTGGATGGGAATGAATGAAGAAATCGAAAATAGTCTCATATCGAATTTTGAACTTTGGTTCTTTCGAAAATTTTTGATATTTTACAACACATATAAGAGAAAACCATGGACAATACCCATTCAATTTCTTTTTTTTAATTTTCATAAAAATGAAAATATTAGTAAAAATAAGAAAATCAACGGGAATAAAAAAGGCGACCTTCTTATATCTATACCATCACAATCGAATGAAAAAAAAATTATTGAATTCGAGAATCGAAATTATGAAGAAAACGAATCTGACGACCAAATGGACTTTGGAGCAGTTTTCGCAAATGAAGAAAAAGATATTGAAGAAGATTATATGGGATTAGATATGAAAAACCAGAGAAATAAAAATCAAAACAAAAGTCATACGGAAGTAGAGCTTGATTTCTTCCTAAAAGAGTATTTATGTTTTCAATTAAGATGGAATGGTTCTTTAAATCACAAAATAATTGATAATATCAAAGCATATTGTTTCCTACTTAGACTGACAAATCCACGAGAAATTATTCTATCTTCTATTCAAAGGCAAGAAATAAATCTGAATATTCTGATGGTTCAGAAAGATGTAACTCTTACAGAATTGATGAAAAAGAGAATATTGATTATCGAACCTGTCCGTCTATCGGTAAAAACTGACGGACAATTTATTTTGTATCAAATGATGGGTATCTTATTAGTTCATAAGAACAAAGAACAAATTAATAAAAAATATAGAGAAAAATTCTATGTTGATAAAAATAAAAAGAATTTTACCGAATCTATTGAAAGACATCACAATATAATTGGAAATAGAGAAAAAAATGATTATGATTTACTTGTTCCTGAAAATATTTTATCCCCTAAACGTCGTAGAGAATTAAGAATTCAAATTTCTTTCAATTTACAAAATAAAAAGGATATTCATATTCATAGAAATACCGAAATTGTCAATGGGAATAACATTAACATAAAAAAGGGCAGTCCCATTTTGGATAAAAGCAAACATTTTTGGAGAGAAAAACATAAACTAATTAAATTGAAATTTTTTCTTTGGCCCAATTTTCGATTAGAGGATTTAGCTTGTATGAATCGCTATTGGTTCGATACGAATAATGGAAGTCGGTTCAGTATGGTAAGGATATATATATATCCGCGATTGAAATTTGAGTAAGGGTGATTTTTTCATATATATATCATAGCCCATTTGGTCTAGTATATGAAAAGAAGGAGATAGAAGCCTTATTCTTTTACACTGCATATTCCATGCTGGTACATAGAATTCACTCATGTATCAATTAGATCTAGAAATGAATCAATGGGATTTTTTTTTTACTTTTTATTTGAATTTTAGGTACAATTTTTTTCTTCTTTGTAAGCGAAGAAATAGACCACCCTTAATGGATTGATTAAATCCAAATTTTCTCAAATAGAATTTTGAATTACTAACAAAGTCAAGATTTTTTTGTATACCAAATTAAAGTGTATACAAAATAAAAATGAACTGACATTATTATTTATTAATAGAATACATTTATTATTATTACTGATCAATAAAAAATATCTTAAACTTAAAACTTAAAAAAAGGGGGTCCTTTTTTATGGTAAAAAATTCATTCATTTCAGTTATTTCACAAAAGGAAAAAGACGAAAACAAGGGATCTGTTGAATTTCAAATAGTAAGTTTCACTAATAAGATACGAAGACTTACTTCCCATTTGGAATTGCATAGAAAAGACTACTTATCTCAAAGAGGTTTGCGGAAAATTTTAGGAAAACGCCAACGACTATTGGTTTATTTAGAAAAGAAAAATCGAGTACGTTATAAAGAATTAATTAGTCGGTTGGATATTCGGAAGTTAAAAGGACGTTAAAAACTCGTTAATTTCTTAATTTTTTCTTAATTTGAAGAGTTTTGTTGAATTATGAATTATTTGATTTATTAGATCTTGAGATGAACTTCTTTTTGTTTTAAGTAACTCGTGGAATGGATCGAGGAAACCCCTATGAATATACCAGCTAAACGAAAAGACCTTATGATAGTCAATATGGGTCCCCACCACCCATCAATGCACGGTGTTCTTCGACTCATTGTTACTCTAGATGGTGAGGATGTTATTGACTGTGAACCAATATTAGGTTATTTGCACAGAGGAATGGAAAAAATTGCAGAAAATCGAACAATTATACAATATTTGCCCTATGTAACACGGTGGGATTATTTGGCTACTATGTTCACAGAAGCAATAACAGTAAATGGTCCCGAATTGTTAGGAAATATTCAAGTGCCCAAAAGAGCTGGCTATATCAGAGTAATTATGTTGGAATTAAGTCGTATAGCTTCTCATTTGTTATGGCTTGGACCTTTTATGGCAGATATTGGTACACAGACTCCTTTCTTCTATATTTTTAGAGAGAGAGAGTTAATATATGATTTATTTGAAGCTGCCACTGGTATGAGAATGATGCATAATTATTTTCGTATCGGGGGGGTAGGGGCTGATCTACCTCATGGTTGGATAGATAAATGTTTGGATTTTTGCGATTATTTTTTAACAGGAGTTGCTGAATATCAAAAACTTATTACGCGAAATCCTATTTTTTTAGAACGAGTTGAAGGAGTAGGTATTGTTGGTGCGGAGGAAGCAATAAATTGGGGTTTATCGGGACCAATGCTACGAGCTTCCGGAGTACAATGGGATCTTCGTAAAATTGATCATTATGAGTCTTATGACGAATTTGATTGGGAAGTCCAGTGGCAAAAAGAAGGAGATTCATTAGCTCGTTATTTAGTCCGAATTGGTGAAATGATAGAATCTATAAAAATTATTCAGCAGGCTCTCGAAGGAATTCCGGGTGGGCCCTATGAGAATTTAGAAACCCGACGTTTTGATAGAGAAAAAGATCCGGAATGGAACGATTTCGAATATCGATTCATTAGTAAAAAAACCTCGCCTACTTTTGAATTACCGAAACAAGAACTTTATGTCAGAGTGGAAGCCCCAAAAGGAGAATTAGGAATTTTTCTAATAGGGGATCAGAGCGGCTTTCCTTGGAGATGGAAAATTCGCCCGCCGGGTTTTATCAATTTGCAAATTCTTCCTGAATTAGTTAAAAGAATGAAATTGGCTGATATTATGACAATACTAGGTAGTATAGATATCATTATGGGAGAAGTTGATCGTTGAAATGATAATTGATACAACAGAAGTACAAGCTATCCATTCTTTTTCGAGTTTAGAATCCTTAAACGAGGTCTATGGAATTATATGGGAGTTTGTTCCTATTTTGACTCTTGTATTGGGAATCACGATAAGCATACTAGTAATTGTATGGTTAGAAAGAGAAATATCCGCAGGGATACAACAACGTATTGGACCCGAATATGCAGGTCCTTTAGGAGTTCTTCAAGCTCTAGCGGATGGTACAAAACTACTTCTCAAAGAGAATCTTTTTCCATCTAGGGGGGATACTTATTTATTCAGTATTGGACCATCTATAGCAGTCATATCAACTCTATTAAGCTATTCAGTAATTCCTTTTGGCTATCACTTTGGTTTAACTGATCTAAATATTGGTGTTTTTTTATGGATTGCCATTTCAAGTATTGCTCCCATTGGACTTCTTATGTCAGGATATGGATCAAATAATAAATATTCCTTTTTAGGTGGTCTACGAGCTGCTGCTCAATCGATTAGTTATGAAATACCTTTAACTATTTGTGTGTTATCCATATCTCTACGTGCGATTCGTTGAAACAGAACTTTCTCGTTATTCCTTTCTTTTTTTTTAGGAAGAAAGCGAAATGAATTGAATAGATATCTTCATTTTTTATTCATCGTTTGGGTTGATGAACTAAATTGGATAGTTATATGAGTGAAAGAAAACAACTTTGAAATTTGCAGTAAAAAAATTGAGACTCATTTCCTATGTACAAGAATAAAACAGAAATAAACATAAGAAAAGAAGACTGTTTGCCCCAAGATTGGTTGATTAGTCATCCTAGCTTGAAGCGGGCGCAAAAGATCAACTTTATGGAGTTTTCACTCTTATTTTTAGATATTCTCCATAGGTATTACCCTAATGCTAATAGGTGATTGAGCAAAAATGAATGGATGGTTAGGAACACAAAGATACACAAAGGATTAGTAATAGAGATTAAAAAAAATCGAAAAAGCTATTTCGACAAAAAGTATATTAATCGGGGCTTTAAGTTCGTAGAAATGATCAGGAAGTGCTCCCCATGATTCCAATCCAGAGTATGCTCCTATCCAACAATTAAAGAACTGACTATCCGGAACGAAATAATCCTTTCCTTTTTTTAACCCCTTATTTCTTTTCGTTTTTTCAGAAAGAAGAATAAGAACGAAAAAAATAATAAAGAATCGAATTACAATGGAAAAATCAATCTTTTTTATTCTTTTCTCCTATATCGCTATTCATAGAGATAGAAATTTCTAGAGATAGAATTCGTCGGAATATTTTCGTAATCGAAAACGATAGGTTGAAATATCTATTGATATTTTAACAAGGAATTTTACAAAGAGTATTTTATTGCAGGATAAAAGTTATTACTCAAGAAATAAAAATTGAAATTATTAAAGGATGAGATCAATTCCGAAGTACTTTTTTCGTTTTAGTATTATAACAGATAGAATTTCATTGCTCGAATTTTGGAACGTGGATAGATTTTATTTTATTTTGATCCGATCTATTCTACAAATATATCAAAATAAATAATACAATCAATCTGGTCCTTAAATTTTTTTCTGGACTTCGAGGAGCCGTATGAGGTAAGAATCTCATGTACGGTTCTGGAATAGCGATGGGAACAGTGATGTTATCACCGACTATGATTATCTAATAGTTCAAGTACAGTTGATATAGTTGAGACCCAATCAAAATCTGGTTTTTGGGGGTGGAATTTATGGCGTCAACCAATAGGATTTTTTATTTTTTTTATTTCTTCTCTAGCAGAATGTGAAAGATTACCTTTTGATTTGCCAGAAGCAGAAGAAGAATTAGTAGCAGGTTATCAAACGGAATATTCGGGTATCAAATTTGGTTTATTTTATATTGCTTCCTATCTAAACTTATTAGTTTCTTCATTATTTGTAACAGTTCTTTACTTGGGCGGTTGGAATATTTCTATTCCGTATATATTAGTTCATGATTTTTTTGAAATAAATAACATAAGCGGAGTCGTTGGACCAACAATTGGTATCTTTATTACATTGGTTAAAACTTATTTGTTCTTGTTCATTCCTATCACAACAAGATGGACTTTACCGCGATTAAGAATGGATCAACTTTTAAATCTTGGATGGAAATTTCTTTTACCTATCTCTCTCGGTAATCTATTATTAACAACCTCTTTTCAACTCCTTTCACTCTAAAATAAAAGCATAATAAAAAAAGAAAAGTCTAATAGAAAGAATATTATGAGTTGTCTTCAAATCAAACAAGAGAAAAAAACAAAGATAAATTTATTCATAAAAATTTACGCTATGTTTCCCATGGTAACTGGGTTCATGAATTATGGGCAACAAACTATACGAGCTGCAAGGTACATTGGTCAAAGTTTCATGATTACCTTATCCCATGCAGATCGTTTACCTGTAACTATTCAATATCCTTATGAAAAATTAATCACATCGGAGCGTTTCCGCGGTCGAATTCATTTTGAATTTGATAAATGCATTGCTTGTGAAGTATGTGTTCGTGTATGTCCTATAGATCTGCCTGTTGTTGATTGGAAATTTGAAACCGACATTCGAAAGAAACGGTTGCTAAATTACAGTATTGATTTCGGAATCTGTATATTTTGCGGCAACTGCGTTGAGTATTGTCCAACAAATTGTTTATCAATGACGGAAGAATATGAGCTTTCTACTTATGATCGTCATGAATTGAATTATAATCAAATTTCTTTGGGTCGTTTACCAATGTCAGTAGTTGACGATTATACGATTCGAACAATTTTCAATTCAACTAAAAAAAAGGATAAAACACTTTGATTGATTAAAAAGTACGATTAAAAAGTACAATTATTAAACTAAAAAATAAAAAAACGAAAATTCTGTTTTGATTTAAAGGTATGAAGGGGGTTTCTTTCATTTTCTTGGTCAATGACTACAAAAATTCGAAATTCCAACTATTGATTTGATTCATGAAAATTGCATCGAAACTGAATTTGGATTGACAATCTATTAATATATCTATAATTCTATCCATAATTATTTCGAGAATCTAATTTCGAATGCCTTTTTGAAGAAAGAATGAAATTAGTACAATAGTTGTACATATAGTAATTATTTACACCCCTTCAGATTTAAAATTAAGAGCCTATAATATTATATACTATAATATTATATATTTGCTATTTTTTATTAATTTTTGATTATAAAAAATAGCAAAAAAAAAAAAGAATATAAAATATAAAAAAGGTTTTTCCTGGTCAAGTCAATAAGGTCATGAAGAAACAATTCAATTTTTTTATTTCTTATTTTACGTGCAATGGATTTACCTGGACTAATACATGATTTTCTTTTAGTCTTTCTGGGGTTAGGTCTTATATTAGGAGGTTTAGGAGTAGTATTATTTACCAACCCGATTTTTTCTGCCTTTTCATTAGGATTCGTTCTTGTTTGTATATCTTTATTTTATATTTTATCAAACTCTCATTTTGTAGCTGCTGCACAGCTCCTTATTTATGTGGGAGCTATAAATGTTTTAATTATATTTGCCGTAATGTTCATGAATGGTTCAGAATATTACAAAGATTTTAATCTTTGGACTGTTGGAAATGGGGTTACTTCCTTAGTTTGTACAAGTATTTTTGTTTCACTAATTACTATTATTCCAGATACGTCATGGTACGGAATTATTTGGACTACAACATCAAATCAGATTATAGAACAAGATTTGATAACTAATGGTCAACAAATTGGAATTCATTTAGCAACAGATTTTTTTCTTCCATTTGAATTCATTTCAATAATTCTTTTAGTTGCTTTGATAGGTGCGATTGCTGTGGCTCGTCAGTAAGAAATTTTTCGAATTAGTAATCAAAATTAAAACTGTATTAAAACTGTTTTCTATGTTATCACATCTATTTTCCTTCAATTCTATGTTAAAGATTATTTATGTATAAATTCTGTTATTTGATCTATTATCCATAGATTTTTTGGTTCTATACTTATTATATTCTTAATTCTAGTCAATCTGAGATGGAATTGTTGTTCATATTGAAATAAATCGAAATTGATAAGGAGTTGGTCAATGATGCTCGAACATGTACTTATTTTGAGTGCCTGTTTATTTTCTATCGGTATCTATGGATTGATCACGAGTCGAAATATGGTTCGAGCCCTTATGTGTCTTGAACTTATACTGAATGCTGTTAATATAAATTTCGTAACATTTTCGGATTTTTTTGATAGTCGCCAACTAAAAGGAAATATTTTTTCAATTTTTGTTATAGCTATCGCAGCCGCTGAAGCAGCTATTGGACCGGCTATTGTTTCGTCTATTTATCGTAACAGAAAATCCACCCGTATCAATCAATCGAATTTATTGAATAAGTAGTATTAATTGTATAGAATATAATTTTCATATTCATTAATTTGAGTTGGCATGTATGATACGTAAGTTGTCTGATCAGGGTTGTGAAAACGTAAGAAATTCTAGTATCTTGGCTCTATTTCAGAAGTTGATCCAGAATTGAATAGAAGATTTCTGGTAAATCAATCATTGATTCGTCTGGTTTCTAAATATATGATGCTTCATTTAGAAATTGACTAGATTGAAATTTTATGACGTTAAAAAAATTTAAAATCCAATGTCACATTCAGTAAAAATTTATGATACATGTATAGGGTGTACTCAATGTGTCCGAGCCTGCCCCACGGATGTATTAGAAATGATACCTTGGGATGGGTGTAAATCCAAGCAAATTGCTTCTGCTCCAAGAACAGAGGATTGTGTCGGTTGTAAAAGATGTGAATCTGCTTGTCCAACTGATTTCTTGAGTGTTCGAGTTTATTTATGGCATGAAACAACTCGAAGCATGGGTCTAGCTTATTGATACTTTCCAGAAAAACCCACTTGAATACATTTGATTTTTTCTTTACCGACAAAAACCCGTACTCAAAAAAAAAAAAGAAATATATATTATCTTATGTTTTCTAGCACGGGTTTTTCTAGTCTAAGCGTATCTTGTCTTTACCACGAATTCTTTTCCTTGGTTAACAATATTTGTAGTTTTACCGATAGCCGCGGGTTTCTTAATTTTCTTTTTCCCTCATAGAGGAAATAAGCTAATTAGGTGGTATACTTTATATATATGTATAGCAGAGCTCCTTTTAATAACTTATGCATTCTCTTATTATTTCCAACTTGAGGACCCATTAATCCAATTAGAAGAAGATTATAAGTGGATCCCTTTTTTTGATTTGTACTGGAGATTGGGAATAGATGGGTTTTCTTTAGGACCTATTTTACTGACAGGATTTATCACCACTTTAGCTACTTTAGCGGCTTGGCCGATTACTCGGGATTCCCGATTATTCCATTTTCTGATGTTAGTAATGTATAGTGCTCAAATAGGATTATTTTCATCTCAAGATCTTTTACTTTTTTTTATCATGTGGGAGTTAGAATTAATTCCCGTCTATCTACTTCTATCCATGTGGGGGGGAAAGAAACGTCTGTATTCAGCTACAAAGTTTATTTTGTATACTGCAGGAGGTTCGGTTTTTTTATTAATGGGAGCTTTGGGTATCGCTTTATATGGTTCCAATGAACCAACATTCAATTTTGAAACATCAGCCAATCAATCATATCCTGTGGCACTAGAAATATTTTTCTATATTGGATTTTTTATTGCTTTTGCTGTCAAATCACCGATTATACCTTTACATACATGGTTACCAGACACTCATGGGGAAGCCCATTACAGTACTTGTATGCTTCTAGCCGGAATCCTATTAAAAATGGGGGCGTATGGATTGATTCGAATCAATATGGAATTATTGCCTCATGCTCATTCTATCTTTTCCCCCTGGTTGATAATAATAGGCGTAATGCAAATAATCTATGCAGCTTCAACATCTCCTGGTCAACGAAATTTAAAAAAAAGAATAGCCTATTCTTCTGTATCTCATATGGGTTTCATAATTATCGGAATTTGCTCTATAAGTGATATGGGACTCAATGGAGCCATTTTACAAATTCTATCACATGGATTTATTGGTGCTGCGCTTTTTTTCTTGGCAGGAACTGGTTATGATAGAATACGTCGTCTTTATCTTGACGAAATGGGCGGAATGGCTCCCCTAATGCCAAAACTATTCACGACCTTCAGTATTTTATCACTAGCTTCCCTTGCATTACCGGGCATGAGTGGTTTTTTTGCGGAATTGGTCGTCTTTTTTGGACTAATTAGCGGCCAAAAATACCTTTTAACGACAAAAATATTAATTACTGTCGTTATGGCAGTTGGAATGATATTAACTCCTATTTATTTATTATCTATGGTACGACAGATGTTCTATGGATACAAACTGTTTAATGCCCCAAACTCTTATTTTTTTGATTCGGGACCTCGGGAATTATTTGTTTCGATCTCTATTCTTCTGCCTGTAATAAGTATTGGTATTTATCCGGATTTCGTTTTCTCATTATCAATTGACAGAGTCGAAGCTATTCTATCTAATTATTTTTATCGATAGTTTTAGATAGTTTTTCTAAAAAAAAAAAATGAATTCTAACCAAAAATTTTTGGCATTTATGAGAACTTTTTGAATCAAGTAGTATGGTGATTCAAAAAGTTCTCAACAGCTTACCTGACGTTTTTTGTTTCTATGCTTTGTCTATATGTTTTGCTTTCCTATATAGTTGCATTCGTCAGAACCTTTCCCTTTCTTCAATTGTTAATTGGTAATGTAAATGAACCATAACTATGTAGTCCTATTCCTAATAAATTAACTCCAAAATAGCATATCCAAATTATAAGAAAACCGATAGAAGCGACAATTGCCGAATTTAAACCCTCCAAATTTTTATTTGTTCGAGTATGAAAAAAAACAGCGAATATGGTCCATGTAATAAATGCCCAAGTTTCCTTTGGGTCCCAATTCCAATATGATCCCCATGCTTCATTAGCCCAGACTGCTCCCGAAAGAATACCTATAGTTAAAAAAAAAAATCCTATACTTATAATCCGATAACTCCAGTCATCTAATTGTTGAATCAATTGAAACCTATAATAATTCCTAGAGGAAAGAAAGGAAATATTTCTTAAAACATTCTTTCGTTCCGTTATACATTGTATCTCATTAAAGTAAAATGAATCATTTAATAAATTATTGCTTTTATCAAAAATTCTTATAATTTTTTGAAATCTGATTACTAGAAATGCTACTGATAATAATGATCCACACAAAAGAGCTGCATAGCCCAAAATCATCATACTTACGTGCATCATTAACCACTGGGATTGAAGAGCGGGTACTAAGATTTCGGATTGATGCATGCTTTTTAAAAGACCCGAAGTGGCAAACCCTTGAGTAAAAAAAGTGCTTGGCGCGGTTATTGCGCTTAAATAATTTTTATATTTTTTAAAATACGGAACTATATGAATAACAGAAAATGCCCATGAAAGAAAGATTAATGATTCATATAAATCACTTAATGGTAAATGTCCCCCAAAAAACCAACGAGTAACTAATAATCCTGTTATACAGCAAAAAGTAGTTAACATGCCCTTTTCGGACGAATCATATAGTTCTACGAATTCATCGACTAATAAGGTTATCAAATGAATTGTAATTACAATTGACACGACTGAAAAAGATATATGAGTTAATATATGTTCTAAACTCGAAACTATCATAAAAATAAATAAATAAAAAATTGACGGGGAGTTCCTCTCTTATTCTTTTCATATATAGAATTGAAATTACAAAGTGAAGTCATTATAGGATTTATTGTATCCTTTTGAAAATTACAGGATGTTGTGCCGCTACTCGGACTCGAACCGAGATGCTCTAGCACTGCTTCCTAAGAGCAGCGTGTCTACCAATTTCACCATAGCGGCTTGCTTCAAATCATAATAATCTATTTTTTTTTTTTCGTCGAGCTTGAAGGAGTTAATGCAATACTTTTTATGAAATATTCAAATTCATGACAAAAATTTTATTTAAGAATGAAAAAAAGAAAATTTTATGAATTCCAATTTAAAAATTACATTCAATAGATTTATAGAAAGATTTTATTGGTTAGTTTTTTAGTGTGGAAAGGGTTTGGGTTAGGATTTAGACACCTCATTAAATAGTCTATCATATAAGAACAAAATTTCTAGTTCTCTTAAGTACTTAAAAAAACATTATATTTAATTTAATATATACCTTGATCAAGTTTCCAACCCAAGTATTAAAATAGATCATTCAAAACTGACACGTTTTATCTAAATAAAACTAAATCAAATTGGAAAGGTTCTTTTTTTTATTAATTCGATTAAACGAGTTTATTCTATTTTATTCTATATAGTAATTTAGAATAATAATTTTTAAGAAAGTTAAAAAATTTTTAACGTAATGAATTCTTTTAACTCAATATTATTTTGAGTCAATTATCGTTCTCTTTTTTAATTATTAATTATTTTGAATTATTAATTAAAGGTTTTCTATCTGCTTTTTTTTCTATAGTATAAGAAAAAATTCTATAGTATAAGAAAAAACTATATTGAAATACTATAAATATAGTAACAGTGCAAATAGAGAAAAGAACAAACTTATGAATATTTAGTATTGGGATTGGGATAGATGATTCTATGGGGACAATACTAATCCCCATACTGAAAATGAGAAAATATCCTAACAATAAAAAGTAATAAAGAAGGGTGAATCTTTTCATCGTCTCTTTTTTTTTTTTTGCAAACAAAAAAGTATCGTTTTTCGAATTCAGTAGACAGTAGACAAAAGAATTCTTTATTCTATTTATTCGATAATATGATAAAAACAATGGGAACTTCCATTCAAAAATAAAGAAGTTATTTTTTGTTAGAGTTGGATGGGAAAGACATTTTTTGTAAAAAAAAAAAAAAAATAAATTTTTAGTAATTCTTTACTTTTACCTATGGAAAATGGAAAAGAAAAGTATCAAATATGAAAGTCTTTTTTAGAAACATAATGAAAAATAATAACTCCGTTCTAGTTCTAAAAGGTACTAGTTAATGGTTCTGAATAAAGCAACAAATAAAAAAATAACTATTTTTTTTTGAATCCAGTAAGGGGCCGGTAAAATCATCTTTTTTTTATTCCTATCACTATCAAAATTTAACAAACCACTTTTCTTATAATTCTTTAACCCTAATATAAAAATTTGTAATTAAAAAGAAGTAATTTTAAGTAATTCATTGAAAAAAGGATTTCTAGTTAGTTAGAATAAGTATTTTTTTTTTTTTCAGTAGTATCTTTATTTGACCAATTCGAACTTTTTGATTTTAATATGTGAAGTATTTTTGAAAAATTGATAATAATTAAATAATTTAAGAATATAAAATTAGATTTCAGTTTTACATATTTTTTTCATTTATTTTCTTTATTGACTGACTTATTTAAAAAGATAGAAAAGTTGATAAATCAGAAACAAGAAATAATTAATTAGTAATTAAAAAAGTTTTTTTTATGGAACATATATATCAATATTCATGGATCATACCTTTCCTTACATTCCCAGTCCCTATGTTAATAGGAGCAGGACTTCTCCTTTTTCCGGCGACAACAAAAAAACTTCGTCGTATGTGGGCTTTTCCAAGTGTTTTATTGTTAAGTATAGTTATGATTTTTGCAATTGATCTGTCTATTCAGCAAATAAATAGCAGTTTTATTTATCAATATATATGGTCGTGGACCATCAATAATGATTTTTCTTTAGAGTTCGGATACTTGATCGACCCACTTACTTCTATTTTGTTAATATTAATTACTACAGTTGGAATTTTGGTTCTTTTTTATAGTGATAATTATATGTCTCATGATCAAGGCTATTTGAGATTTTTTGCTTATATGAGTTTTTTCAATACTTCAATGTTGGGATTAGTTACTAGTTCGAATTTGATACAAATTTATATTTTTTGGGAATTAGTTGGAATGTGTTCTTATCTTTTAATAGGTTTTTGGTTCACACGCCCTAGTGCATCGAATGCTTGTCAAAAAGCATTTGTAACTAATCGTGTAGGGGATTTTGGTTTATTATTAGGAATTCTTGGTCTTTATTGGATAACGGGCAGCTTCGAATTTCGCGATTTGTTCAAAATATTCAATAACTTGATTTCTAATAATCAAGTTAATCTTGTATTCGTTACTTTCTGTACCTTTTTATTATTTTCCGGTGCAATTGCTAAATCGGCACAATTTCCTCTTCATGTATGGTTGCCCGATGCCATGGAAGGGCCTACCCCTATTTCGGCTCTGATACATGCTGCTACTATGGTAGCGGCGGGAATTTTTCTTGTAGCTCGACTTTTTCCCCTTTTCCTAGTCATACCTTACATAATGAATCTAATAGCTTTGATCGGCATAATTACAGTCTTTTTAGCAGCAACTTTAGCCCTTGCTCAAAAAGATATTAAGAGAAGTTTAGCTTATTCTACAATGTCTCAATTGGGTTATACGATGTTAGCTCTAGGTATGGGGTCTTATCGAGGTGCTTTATTTCATTTGATTACTCATGCCTATTCGAAAGCATTGTTGTTTTTAGGGTCTGGATCTATTATTCATTCAATGGAAGCTATTGTTGGTTATTCTCCAGATAAGAGTCAAAATATGGGTCTTATGGGCGGTTTAACAAAACATATTCCAATTACAAAAACTTCTTTTTTATTAGGAACGCTTTCTCTTTGTGGTATTCCACCCTTCGCCTGTTTTTGGTCCAAAGATGAAATTCTTAATGATAGCTGGTTGTATTCACCTAGTTTCGCAATAATAGCTTGGTTCACTGCGGCATTAACTGCATTTTATATGTTTCGGATTTATTTACTTATTTTTGAAGGATATTTTAATCTTAATTTTAAAAATTACAGTGGAAAAAAAAACAGTTCATTTTATTCAATATCTTTATGGGGTAAAGAAGGATCAAAAACGTTTAACAAAAATTTTCGTTTATTACCTTTATTATTAATAAATAATAATGAACGGACTTCTTTTTTTTGGAAGAACACATATAAAATTGATGGTAATATAAGAAATATGACATGGCCTTTTATTACTGTTAATAATTTGAACACTAAAAGGGTTTTTTCCTACCCTCGGGAATCCGATAATACTATGTTATTTCCTATGCTTGTCTTCGTACTATTTTCTGTCTTTATTGGAGCCATAGGAATTCCGTTCAATCAATTCAATCAAGAAGAACTCAAGTTGGATATATTGTCAAAACTGTTAAATCCGTCTTTTCACCTTTTGCACGAAAATGAAAAAAATTCTGTGGATTGGTATGAATTTTTAACAAATGCAATTTTTTCAGTCAGTATAACTTTTTTCGGAATATTTATAGCGTCCTCCTTCTATAAGCCTGTTTACTTATCTTTACAAAATTTGAATTTCTTCAATTCATCCGCTAAAAAAGGCTTGAAGAAAAAAATTCTTTCGGACAAAATAATAAATGTGATATATAATTGGTCCTATAATCGAGGTTACATAGATTCTTTTTATACAATATCTTTTATTAAGGGTATAAGAAAATTAGCTGAATTCATTTCTTTTTTTGATAAACGAATAATTGATGGAATTATCAATGGAGGCGGTGTTACGAGTTTCTTTGTAGGAGAAAGCATAAAATATGCGGGAAGCGGTCGCATTTCTTCTTATCTTTTATTGTATGTATTTTATGCAGGAATTTTTTTATTAATTTACTCTTTTTTTGCTTTTCAATAATTATATATAAATTAATGGGAATTAATTTATATATCATATCGAAATATATCGAAATGGACGATTCCAACGTTTCGAATCAAAAAGAATAGTTACAAGAGGT